ATCCCAATTCCATTCATTTCATATCCCTTTTGTGTCATTGACATAAGAGATGTCATTTATAGTATATCTGTTTCTATGTTTCTATCTATCTATATAGATATGGAAAGTTAAGAAATCATCATATAATAATCGAGAAATTGCAATATAAAAGAAAAAGGGGAGGTTTGTGATGATTTTAAAATCTTTTCTACTAGGTAATCCATTATCCTTATGCATGAAGATAATAAATTCGGTCGTTGTGGTCGGGCTCTATTATGGATTTCTGACCACATTCTCCATAGGGCCCTCTTATCTATTCCTTCTCCGAGCTCGGGTTATGGAAGAAGGAACCGAGAAGGAGATATCAGCAACAACTGGTTTTATTGCGGGACAGCTCATGATGTTCATATCGATCTATTATGCGCCTCTGCATCTAGCATTGGGTAGACCTCATACAATAACTGTCCTAGTTCTACCGTATCTTTTGTTTCATTTCTTCTGGAACAATCACAAAAACTTTTTTTATTATGGATCTACTACCAGAAATTCAATGCGTAATCTCAGCATTCAATGTGTATTCCTGAATAATCTAATTTTTCAATTATTCAACCATTTCATTTTACCAAGTTCCACGTTAGCTAGATTAGTCAACATTTATATGTTTCGATGCAACAACAAGATTTTATTTTTAACAAGTAGTTTTGTTGGTTGGTTAATTGGTCACATTTTTTTCATGAAATGGGTTGGATTGGTATTATTCTGGATACGGCAAAATCATTCTATTCGATCTAATAAGTATCTTGTGTCAGAATTTAGAAATTCTATGGCTCGAATCTTTAGTATTCTCTTATTTATCACCTCTGTCTACTATTTAGGAAGAATGCCGTCGCCTATTGTCACTAAGAAACTGAAAGAGAAAGAAACTTCAGAAACGGAAGAAGGGGAAGAAAGAAAGGAAGAAAGCGATGTGGAAACAACTTCCGAAACGAAGGAGACTAAACAGGAACAAGAGGGATCCAACGAAGAAAACCCTTCCCTTTGTTCGGAAGAAAAGGAGGATCTGGACAAAATAGATGAAACGGAAGAGACCCGAGTGAATGGAAAGGAAAAAACAAAGGATGAATTTAACTTTCAAGAGGCACGCTATCAAGATAGCCCAGTTCATGAAGATTATGATCTGGATACCCATCAAGAGAATTTGGAATTGGGAAGACTGAAAGAAGAGAAAAAAAAAAGTAATTATTGGTTTTGGGTTGAAAAAGCTTTTGTCACTTTTTTTTTCGATTATAAACGATGGAATCGTCCATTACGATATATAAAAAATGATCAATTGGAAAATGCTTTACGCAATGAAATGTCACAATTTTTTTTTTTTACATGTACAAGTGATGGGAAACAAAGAATATCCTTTATGTATCCCCCTAGTTTATCGACATTTTCAGAAATGCTAGAAGGAAGAATTTCTTTGTACATAAGAGAAAAAATATATGACGAAAATCTTTCTAATTCTTGGATTTATACCAATGAAAAAAAAAAGTTAAATTTGAATAATGAATTGATAAATCGAATAAAAATTTTAGAAAAAAATGAGGGATCTCCTAGTCTGGATAGGCTTGAAAAAAGAACCATATTATGCGATGATGAGAATAAAAAAAAATGCTTGCCAAAAGTATATGATCCTTTTTTCAACGGACCTTGTCGAGGAACACGAAAAAAACTTTATTCACATGCAATCATGAATCATTTAATTACTTATACAAATACAGAAGATTTAGTAGAAAATTTTTGGATAAATAAGATTCACGATCTACTTCTTAATGATTCCTTAGAAATTTACCGTCAATCATTTTTAAAAAAAAAGGAAAAGTCCTTCATCTCAATTGATGAATTATCTTCTGAGTGCGGACACATTTTTAATTTTGAAAAATGTCCTTTATTGACAGAAGCAAAAATAATTGATTCAAAAAGTCAAGCAAAATATTTTCAATTTGTATTCGATGTAATTACAAAAGATAAAAAAAAAAAAAAAGAGAAAGATATTGGAATTAAAATAGAAGAAGTCAGTAAAAAGGTGTCTAGATGGTCATACAAATTAACCGAGGATTTGTTGGAAGAAGAGGAAGAAGAAAATGAAGAAGAATTAGAAGAAGAAGATCATGAGATTCATTCAAGAAGAGCCAAACGTGTTGTAATTTATAACGATAATGATCAAAATACCAATTCTATTTCTAGTACTAAGAATGCTAGTAACAATGATAAAAATGATAATAAAACGGAAGAGGAAGAGGTAGCTCTGATACGTTACTCCCAACAATCGTGTTTTCGTCGCAATCTAATCAAAGGATCCATGCGCGCTCAAAGACGTAAAACAGTTACTTGGGACCTCTTTCAAGTAAATGTGCATTCCCCACTTTTTTTGGACCGTATAGACAAAGCATCTTTTTTTTATTCTTTTCATATTAATGAAATGAAGAATCTTATTTTGAGGAATTGGATGGGGAGAGAACGAGAATCTAAATTTAAAATTTTAGATTCCCATTTTGAAAATGAAGAAACAAAAGAAGAAAAGGATAAAAAAGAACGTATAGAAATATCAGAAGCTTGGGATACCTTTGTATTTACTCAAGCAATAAGAGGTTTAATGTTAGTAATCCAATCTTTTTTTAGAAAATACATTATATTGCCTTCATTTATAATAGCTAAAAATATTTTACGTATGTTATTATTTCAATTCCCCGAGTGGTACGAGGATTTGAAGGAATGGAATAGAGAAATGCATATTAAATGCACCTATAATGGTGTTCAATTATCAGAAACAGAATTTCCCCAAGATTGGTTAACAGACGGCATTCAGATAAAGATTCTATATCCTTTCTGTCTAAAACCTTGGCGAAAAGCTAAGGTACGATCTCATCATAGAGATCGAGAAGATTCAAAATATAAAAACAAAAATTTTTGTTTTTTAACAGTCTGGGGAATGGAAGCAGAACTTCCCTTTGGTTCTCCCCGAAAACGACCTTCTTTTTTTGAACCTATTTATAAAGAACTCAAAAAAAGAAATAGAAGGGTAAAAAATAAGATTTTACAAGTTATAAACTTTTTGAAGGAAAGAATAAAATCCTTTATAAAAGTTAGAAAAGAAAAAACAAAATGGGTCACTAAAATGTTTATAGTTATCAAACTCATAATGAAAAAATTGGAAAAAGTAAATCCAATTTTTTTATTTGAGTTGAGGAAAGAAAGAGTATATGAAATGAAGGAAAACGAAAAAGATTTAAAAAAAAATAAAAAGATTCTTCGCGAATCATCTGTTCGAATTCGACCAAAAAATTGGTTAAATTATTCACTAATAGAAAGAAGAATGAAAGATCTTTCTGATAAGACAATAAAAATCAGGAATAAAATAGAACGAAACGAAAAAGAAAAAAAAAAAGATATAGTTCTAATTTATGATAATAAAAGGCCGGAATCACAGAAAGATTTTTTTAAAATCTTAAAAAGGAAAAATATCCGATTAATGCGTAAATCGCACTACTTTATAAAATCATTCATTGAAAAAATATACATAGATATTTTACTATGTACCATTAGCATTCCTAAGATCAATGCACAACTTTTCTTTAAATCAAAAAAAAATATCTTTAATAAATCCATTTACAACAATAACAATAATAAAAGAAATAAAGAACAAGAAGGAATTGATGAAACAAATCAAAATACAATGAAGTTTAATTTTGGTTTGACTATAAAAAAGTTGTTTTCAAATACTGATAATACTGAGAATAGGAATCCAAATTCCGATACTTATTGGAACTTATCTTCCCTATCTCAAGCATATGTATTTTACAAATTATCACAAACCCAATTACTTAATAAGGATCACTTGAGACCTGTATTTCAATATAAAGGAAACTATCCTTTTTTTAAGGAAAAATTAAAAGACTATTGTATGATAATGATACATGGAATATTTGATTCCAAATCAAGACATAATAAAATTCATACGTATGTAATGAACGAATGGAAAAACTGGTTAAAAGGTCATTATCAATACGATCCATCTAAAAAAAAATGGTCTCGATTAGTACCTAAAGAATGGCGAAATAGAATCAATCAACGCTGTATGATTCAAAACCAAAACAAGAAATCAATCCAATTGGATTTATATAAAAAATACCAATTCATTCATTCCATGAAAAAAAATAACTATGCAGCGGATTCTTTTATGAGTCAAAAAGAAAAATGGAAAAAAAATTACAGATATGATCTTTTATCATATAAATACATAAGTGCTCCTAATTCATATATTTCTGGATCAACATTAGAATTTGAAATAAACGGGGACCGAGAAATTCCATATCATTTCAATACATCGAAACCCGAATCATTTTATGTATTAGTAAGTATACCTAGTAATAATTATCTAGAAAAAGGATATATTATTGATAGGAATATAAATTTGGATAGAAAATATTTTGATTGTAGAATTCCTCATTTTTGTTTTAGAAAGAATATTGAGATCTGGACCAATGCACATATTGGCATGACGATTCATAAAAATACTAAGACTGAAATTAAAAATTTAAAAAAAATGAAAAAAAAAGATCTTTTTTCTACTACGGTTCATCAAGACATCAAACCATGCAATCAAAAAAGTTTCTTTTTTGATTGCATGGGAATGCATCAAGAGGGGTTCTCTGATACTGCATCAAATCATAATACTATATCCAATCTCGAATCTTGGTTCTTCCCAGAATTTGTGCAACTTTTTAACATATATAAGATTCAACCTTGGATCATTCCAATTAAATCACTCTTTTTTAATTTTAATAAAAATGAAAAAATAAATATAAATACAAATAAAAATCCTCATGAATCGTCTAATAAAAAAGATCTTGAATTAGTAAATTACAAGCAGGAAGAACAAGAACAACAGGATCAAGGAAATCTTATATCGAATCTACAAAAACAAAAGAAAAAAAAAGCTGTTGAAGAAGATTACGCAAGATTAGACATAGAAATTAAAAAGGGTAGAAAAAAAAAAAAATATCAATATAAGAGCAAAAAACAAATGGAACTAGATTACCTTTTGAAAAAATATTTCCTTTTTCAATTAAGATGGGCTGATCCCTTGAATCAAAGAATAATGAACAATATTAGGGTATATTGTCTCCTACTTAGACTGATAAACCCAAAGGAAATTGCCATATCCTCGATTCGAAGAGGTGAAATAAATCTAGACGAAATGCTAATTCAAAAGGAGCTAGTTCTTACAGAATTGATAAGAAAGGGAATATTTATTATTGAACCAATTCGTCTATCTATAAGAAGGGACGGAAAATCTATTGTATATCAAACTATGGATATTTCATTGGTTGATAAGAAGAAGCACCAAACAAATAGAAAATATGAAAAAAAAAGACATATTGAGAAAGAGGGGTTTGAAAAATCCATTCCACGATACAGCCATTTATTTTTTAGTGAAGACAAAAATCATTATGATTTCCTTATTCCTGAAAATATTCTATCTCCTAGGCATCGGAGAGAATTTAGAATTTTAATTTGTTTCAATTCACGGAATTGGAATGTTTTGGATATAAATCCAAGATTTTGCAATGAAAAGAAAATAAAAAACTGTGGACAATTTTTGAATCAGAACAAGCATATTAAGACCGATGCAAAAAATTTAATTAAATTCAAATTGTTTCTTTGGCCCAATTATCGATTAGAAGATTTAGCTTGTATGAATCGCTATTGGTTTGATACCAATAACAGCAGTCGTTTCAGTATGTCAAGAATACATATGTATTCACAATTCAGAATGAATTCAATTCAAATGAAAAATTAAAAAATTTTTATTTTTATATTTCTTTTATATTTATAGTAGATTTCCTACATATCGTGTGACATATTCTGTAGATGAAAGCCGAAATATATAGACTGTATAACATTATAATTTCTAACACATGATGCTGATTTCATAGTGTATCCATTTTCACTAGGAGTAGCAGAATCTTTTTAGTTTAAGTAAAACTAAATCGTTCTATTTCGTGAATGCATATATTTATCAGACCCTTTTTATCCAATATACAAATCCAATTTTCAATTGGATAAAATATACAAAACAAATAAACATAAACACATAAACAAAAAACAAATTAGTATATGAATAAATGAAATCCAATTTCGATTTATACTAGATGAAAATAACTGTCATAATAAATCTTATTATTTTTCCTGATCGGTAAAATTCACAGAAAATAAAAATAAAAATTTTAATTTATTTTATGGTCAAAAATTCATTTATCTCCGTTATTCCACAAGAAGAAAAAGAAGAAAATAGTGGGTCTGTTGAATTTCAAGTATTCCATTTCACCAGTAAGATACGGAGACTTACTTCACATTTAGAATTGCACAAAAGAGATTTTTTATCACAAAGGGGTCTACGAATAATTCTGGGAAAACGTCAACAATTATTAACTTATTTGTCAAAGAAAAATAAAGTGCGTTATAAGAGATTAGTGAATCAGTTAGATATTCGGGAACCAAAAACTCGTTAATTTAAATTTAATTTAAATTTATTATTTGAGTTTATTATTATTTATTATATTTATTATTAGCCTTGTTATTTTTTTTTTATTTATATTATATTTAATATTTAATTATTTTATAATAATTATAATAATTGATAATAATTATTTAATAATATAATAGTTTTTTTTATATTTTCTCTTTATTTATTTATTTATTATTGAATATTAAAGAATATTGATATTTAATTTTAATTCGTTTTTTATTTATTTATTTTTTCCTTTTATTCTTTGTTCTATTCTATTTGTATATTCTGAAATAAAGTTATGCTATTATATTATTGATATTGATGGAATCACTATAGATATTGACTAATAAAGAGTAATCCATTTTGAACAATATATGTCTTTCACATACAACGATAAAAATGAGTCACCTATCTTTGAATGGCAGTTCCAAAAAAACGTACTTCTATGTCAAAAAAGCATATTCGTAGAAATCTTTGGAAAAAAAAAGGCTCTTTAGCGGCAGTAAAAGCTTTTTCTTTAGCTAAATCTGTTTCCACCGGACAGTCAAAAAGTTTTTTTGTGGGACAAAAAAACTTTTTTAAAAACCTTAATTGATATGTCTCAAAGAACTTCAAATTTTCTATTTTTGAATTGGAATACAAATAATTGACATTTACTAATGTATTATTAATGTATATTGTATCTTTATTATTATTATTATTTGTCTTATTATTATTATATTCTATATCTATAATTCTATATATTATATATCTATATTATTATATTATTATATATAATATAAATATATATATATATAAATATATTATTATATATTATATATATATATTATATATAAATATATATATGTATAAATATATAATAATCATATTATATTATACATTATAATAATATTAATATTATAATTTATAATATTTTTTATTTTTTTAAGAGTTGATTATTGAATCTTTATATTATTGATATTGAATTCGATTAAATTCGTGAGAAAGTATTTTCTTTCCTATTAATTGTGCTTTTCCATTTCGAAAAGCACAATTAGGATAAGACAACGAAAAATATTAATATTTAATTATACTAAGATACTAAGATGTTGGATGTCTAAATCATTAGAAATAAAAATATTTACTTTTTTAATTTCGTAATGAAATTGTGAATTGAGATACATAGGGAATCCTAGTTATGTTCATTGAAACATAAATTCTTTTTTTTTTTTTTTCATGAAGTGAGAAAGCGTGTAAAAAGGATTAAAAAAATTAGGAATTCTATACGTCGACTGAGAATGGAACTATTGAGTTACGACTTTTATGGATAAAAAAAGCTAGGTTTCTATTATAGTTATAGTTTATAATACAGAAACGGAAAAGTTTATTATGAAAACTGAACTTACGAAAATACTAACTGAGTATTATTGATATTGAACTTGAACATTTACATATGAATGGAAATGCATCTTTCTTCATTGTTTCCTAAACTCTATTGAATATAGACAATTCAACATGAATTTACTATTATTCTTTCAGGTAAGCCGCCATGGTGAAATTGGTAGACACGCTGCTCTTAGGAAGCAGTGCTAGAGCATCTCGGTTCGAGTCCGAGTGGCGGCATAAAAAACAATTTTATTATTGTTATTATATATATTATTTATTATTTATAATTTTATTATATTATTATTTATTATTATAATTATATTTATATATTTTTAATTATTTAATTATATATTTTTAATATAGCTAAATATAAATAAATGTAAATTATATAAATAAAAATATAATTCCAACTCTTAAAAAAAAAAAAAGAGACGCAATAGATCTAATAGAATATTAGAATATATTTAATCTCCGATTTCAATTATTTAGTATTTAATAGGGACCCTTTTTTTATGTTTATGATATTTGTGACCTTAGAACATATATTAACTCATATTTCCTTTTCGATCATCTCAATTGTGATTATGATTCATTTGATGAACTTATTAGTTTATGAAATAGAAGGATTGTGTAATTCGTCAGAAAAGGGGATGATAGCTACTTTTTTCTCTATAACAGGGTTTTTAGTTATTCGTTGGATTTCTTCAGGACATTTTCCCTTAAGTAATTTATATGAATCATTAATCTTCCTTTCGTGGAGTTTCTCCATTATTCATATGATTCCATATCTTGGGAATCAGAAAAATTATTTAAGCGCAATAACTGCACCAAGTGCCATTTTTACCCAAGGTTTTGCCACGTCAGGTCTTTCAATTGAAATGCATCAATCCGCAATATTAGTACCTGCTCTACAATCTCACTGGTTAATGATGCATGTCAGTATGATGCTATTGAGCTATGCAGTTCTTTTATGCGGATCATTATTATCAGTTGCTCTTATAGTGATTACATTTCGAAAGAATATCGATCTCTTTTTAAACAAGAATTTGAAGTCATTTTTCTTTGGTACGATAGAATATTTGAACGAAAAAGAAGGTGTATTTAAAAAGACTTCTTTTCTCTCATTTCTAAATTTTTACAAATATCAATTAATTCAGCGTTTGGATTATTGGAGTTATCGTGTCATTAGTTTAGGGTTTACCTTTTTAACCATAGGCATTCTTTCTGGAGCAGTATGGGCTAACGAAGCATGGGGTTCTTATTGGAATTGGGATCCTAAGGAAACTTGGGCATTTATTACTTGGACCATATTTGCAATCTATTTACATACTAGAACAAATAAAAAATTGCAAGACCAAGGCACAAATTCGGCATTTGTGGCTTCTATAGGATTTCTCCTAATTTGGATATGCTATTTTGGGATCAATCTATTAGGAATCGGGTTCCATAGTTATGGTTCATTCCCATTTATATCTAATTGAATAAAATAAACTACATGAAGAACACATAAAAACATCGTCCGATAGACAATGAAGATTTGTGCGAGTTTTTTAAAACCGTTTGAATGGAGAAATTATTCAAATGGTTCTCAAAAACTCTAGATGTATTTCATTACAATTCTAATTCACTCTTCATTTTTTTTTCATTGTACAATGAAGAATCGTGAAAAGATGAAAGTCAAAGAATTATAAGACTTTCTTTCTAATTAATTAAAATTTTCTAAGCTATAAAAAGAATTAGTATCTATTTTCTATAAAAATAATAAAGATTATTAGCTAATATAACTTGTACCTTGTCAACCGATAACGGAAGAACGAAATCAGGATAAATCTCAATTCCTATTACAGGTAGAAAGATACAGATCGAAAGAAATAGTTTTTTTTATATTTTATATTTATATTATAGTTATATTGTTATATTATAGTATATAGTATTATAGTATAGTTATAATAGTATTTTATTTTTTATAGTATTAGAAATAGTATAATAATTTATAATATTAGAATTAGAATATTCTTATTTTAATTTTATTTTTTTGATAGAATTTACATTTTATATATGACTATATGAATATGAATAGGATTACTTAGAATTACTAGAATTATACTAAATTCAATTTAAATTAGGATCCATATACCATATATATATGAAAATATAATTAAAATATAATATATTTAATATTAAGAAAATAAACATGATTCGTATGTACAACTCATATTTCATGGTTATTCAAACGTAAATCAAAGGATCTTGGCCCTTTCTCATAAACAGATTTTAAAATCTATTGATTCTATCAATTTTAAAAAATCATTGATTCGTCTGGTATCTATAATAGAAAATATATGATTTCCATCATTTTATAATTAAAATTTTACCAGATCGAAAATCCTTTGTGTTCAAAACTTAAATTTAGAGATCTAATGTCGCATTCAGTAAAAATTTATGATACATGTATAGGGTGTACTCAATGTGTACGAGCTTGTCCCACGGATGTATTAGAAATGATACCTTGGGACGGATGTAAAGCTAAGCAAATTGCTTCCGCGCCAAGAACCGAGGATTGTGTAGGTTGTAAGAGATGTGAATCCGCTTGTCCAACGGATTTTTTGAGTGTCCGTGTTTATTTATGGCATGAAACAACTCGCAGCATGGGTCTTTCTTATTGATATGTAACAAAAAACTCCCCTTGAATCACTTGATTCGAGAAAACTCCGTGCTCGGGACTTCTCCCGAGCACGGAGTTTTCTGGTCAAAATTTATCTTGTCTTTATCACGAGTTATTTTTCTTGGTTAACAATACTTCTGGTTTTGCCGATATTTGCGGGTTCCTCAATTGTCCTTTTCCTTCATAAAGGAAATAAGGTGTATAGGAGGGATACTATATGTATATGTATCCTGGAGCTCCCTCTAATGAACTATGTATTTTGTTCCAATTGGACGATCCATTAAACCAATTGAAGGAAGATTATAAATGGAGAAATCTTTTTTTTTTTTTAAGAGTTGGAATTATATTTTTATTTATATAATTTACATTTATTTATATTTAGCTATA